ACACTTATGATACTAGAACTCATGCCCTATAGAGCATGTTATCCCATTTTTAAATTAGTTTATTCTGCAGCAGCAAATGCTAGTTACAGCATAGGTTCCAACGAAGCCAATTTAATAATTAGTAAAGCTGAGGTTAACGAGGGGACTAGGGCAAAGAAATTAAAACCTCGAGCTCGAGGACGTAGTTATCCAATAAAAAGAACTACCTGTCATATAACTGTTTTCGTGAAAGATATATCTTTAGATGAATATGAACAGGTATCTAAGTATCCTGCGATAAAAAAATCTAGAAACAAGTATGTAATTCCGGTATACGATCCGTTGTACGATGATGTGGATATTACTGGAGGGGTATGGGACAAAAAATAAATCCACTTGGTTTCAGACTTGGGACAACCCAAAGTCATCATTCCCTTTGGTTTGCACAACCAAGAAATTATTCTGAGGGTCTACAAGAAGATCAAAAATTCAGAAATTTTGTCAAAAAATATGTACAAAAGAATATACCACTATCCTCCGCGACCGAGGGAATTGCACGTATAGAGATCAAAAAAGGAATAGAGGAGATCGAGGTCATACTCTTTATGGGATTCCCAAAGTTATTAACCGAAAATAGACCGCAAGGAGTTGAAGAATTCAAAAGAAATTTCCAAAAAGAATTTCATTATATAACCCGAAAACTTAAGCTTTCTATCAAAGGAATTGCAAAACCTTATGGAAACCCTAATATTATTGCAGAATTTATAGCCGAACAATTAAAGAATAGAGTTTCATTTCGAAAAGCAATCAAAAAAGCTATTGAATTATCTGAAGAAGCAGATACAAAAGGAATTCAAGTACAAATTGCAGGGCGTATCGATGGAAAAGAAATTGCACGTGTCGAATGGATCAGAGAGGGTAGGGTTCCCCTACAAACCATTCGCGCTAAAATCGATTATTGTTCCTATACAGCTCGGACTATCTACGGGGTATTAGGTATCAAAATTTGGATTTTTAGAGACAAGGAAGAAGAATTTGTATCCATTGATTGATGAAAATATAGGAAAATTCATGAATTCTTTTTCTGGCCAATCAAAGCAAGCAATTCTAATTTTTCATTCTTTAATTCTATACGGTTTAATAAAAATTGGATTGACCTTTCGGTATAATTGCTATGCTTAGTGTGCGACTCGTTGGTTTTTCGGGTTAGGATAAAAAAATACGAGCTCGGTAGTATGAAAACCAACTCATCACTTCGTATTATCTGGATCTAACGAACCAGTCAAGATATGATAAATCGGTCATATCTTTGTAGCAACTGAGATTTTGACGTTCAAAAATTCTAAGTTTAAAGCAAAAAAAAAAAGAAAAAGGTGCGGATAAATGGAAGGATGAAAGAAAGAGAGAAAAAGAATAGCAATGCTATAAAATCCAACATGTAAGGTCTATGCGCCATATCCTAAAAAACAGTGTAATAAAGCATCAATACTAATGGATTCATCCATAATGAAATAGTCAATGAATCCTCAGTATAGAAGAAAAAAGAGCTTCGAGTCAATAAAGACTAAGAAGGTTGACTCGAGAATAAATTGCATTATTAGCTCCATTGTAGGATTAGGACCTAACCATTAAGTACGAAGCGGTGGGAACGAAGGAACTTGTGAATGCAAAATCTTTTATTGAACAAATGAATCTTAATAATTCACTAGTCTGGATGGCGAAATTAACCAGAAAAAATGCATCAACTTTCAGAAATCCCGACCGGAGGTTAAGACTGAAATCGAGATTGCAAGAGTAAACATTCGCCCGCGAATTTTTTTTTATTGTTAGATTTAGATAAAGCACAAAGGAAAATAAAAATTGATTGGGACACTATAAAAAAAAAATTATTTCTAATTTTAGAATAGTTATTCAAATTAATTGAAATTCCATTTTGAATACTTTTTTCGCGAGGAGCTGGATGAGAAGAAATTCTCATGTCCAGTTCTGGAGTAGAGATGGAATTCCGAAACAACCATCAACTATAACCCCAAAAGAACTAGATTCCGTAAACAACATAGAGGAAGAATGAAAGGAATATCTTTTCGAGGTAATCAGATTTCTTTCGGCAAATATGCTCTTCAGGCACTTGAACCTGCTTGGATCACATCTAGACAAATTGAAGCAGGTCGACGGGCAATGACACGAAATGCACGCCGTGGTGGAAAAATATGGGTCCGTATATTTCCAGACAAACCGGTTACAGTAAGACCTGCCGAAACACGTATGGGTTCGGGGAAAGGGTCCCCTGAATATTGGGTAGCTGTTGTTAAACCAGGGCGAATACTATATGAAATGGGTGGGGTAACCGAAAATATAGCTAGAAGGGCTATTTTAATAGCAGCATCAAAAATGCCTATACGAACGCAATTTCTTATTTCGGGATAAAAACACAGAACGGAGAGAAATGAGTCTTGGGGATAAAACAAAACCGCGGGTTTCTTTTTTTAGACAAAAAATATTTCTTTTATTTTCTTCATCCTTTGCATCGTAAGAATAGACTCAAAAATTTAATATGATTCAACCCCAGACCCATTTAAATGTAGCGGATAACAGCGGGGCTAGAGAATTGATGTGTATTCGAATCATAGGAGCTAGCAACCGTCGATATGCTCACATTGGTGACGTTATTGTTGCTGTGATCAAAGAAGCTGTACCTAACATGCCACTACAAAAATCAGAAGTAGTCCGAGCTGTAATTGTTCGTACTTGTAAAGAACTTAAACGCGACAGCGGTATGATAATACGATATGATGACAATGCTGCAGTTGTAATTGATCAAGAAGGAAATCCAAAAGGAACGCGAATTTTTGGTGCAATACCCCGAGAATTGAGACAATTCAATTTTACTAAAATAGTTTCATTAGCTCCCGAGGTATTGTAAAATACAATGAGATGTTGATTTTTTTTATCCCCTTTTGGGGTATTTGAAAGAAATAGAAAAAGAACTTGATTCATTCGTTGAATGTGTCTCACGTATATACCTTTTTTCAATTCATATATCATCATAAATCATAATAAAAAAAAACAAAGAAAAACATGTTGATTATATTCAAATTCGAGGAAACAAAAATTTAAGTTCATCATGAGCAGAGACACTATTGCTGAGATACTAACCTCTATACGAAACGCGGATATGGATAAAAAAAGAGTTGTTCGCATAGCATCTACGAATATTACCGAAAATATTGTTCAAATACTTCTTCGAGAAGGTTTTATCGAAAATCTCCGAAAGCATCGAGAAAAAAACAAATCTTTTTTGGTTTTAACCCTGCGACATAGAAGGAATAGGAAAAGACCATATAGAAATTTTTTAAATTTAAAACGGATCAGTAGACCCGGTCTACGAATCTATTCTAACTCTCAACGAATCCCTAGAATTTTAGGTGGGATGGGGATTGTAATTCTTTCTACTTCTCGGGGTATAATAACAGACCGAGAGGCTCGACTAAAAGGAATCGGCGGAGAAATCTTGTGTTATATATGGTAATCCTTTTACATGGGATCCAAAACCTCTTTATCTTTATCTTTGTAAAAAAAATAAAGAAAAGAAGTGAATTGTCTAATACCCTTTCTTCTCTATTAGTTAATACAAAAAGGAGGTTTTACCTGAAATGAAAGAACAAAAATGGATTCATGAAGGTTTAATTACGGAATCGCTTCCCAACGGCATGTTCCGGGTTCGTTTAGATAATGAGGATCTGATCCTAGGGTATATTTCAGGAAAGATCCGACGTAGTTTTATACGGATACTGCCGGGAGATAAAGTCAAAATTGAAGTAAGTCGTTATGATTCAACCAGAGGGCGTATAATTTATCGACTCGAAAACACGGATTCAAAAGATTAGGCGGGTTTTATGCAATATAATTCGAAATGAAAAAATGCAAGAAACTTATTTTCTACCAACAAGTAGATTGAGAATGAAGATTGAGGAATGACAAATATGAAAATAAGAGCATCCGTTCGTAAAATTTGTGAAAAATGTCGCCTAATTCGCAGGCGGGGACGCATTATAGTAATTTGTCCCAACCCGAGACATAAACAAAGACAAGGCTAATCAGACTTACTAAAGGACTCAGTGTCCAAATAAGGAATCTGTTTTGATTTGAAATGGATATATCCATATGATTCATATTTATGAGATGATAAAATATGGCAAAAGCTATGCCGAGAGTCGGTTCACGTAGGAATAGGCGTATTGGTTCGCGTAAGAGTGTACGTAAAATCCCAAAAGGGATTATTCATGTTCAAGCAAGTTTCAATAATACTATTGTCACGGTTACAGATGTAAAGGGTCGCGTGGTTTCCTGGTCCTCGGCAGGTACTTGCGGCTTTAAGGGTCCGAGAAGAGGGACACCCTTTGCAGCTGAAACTGCAGCAAAAAATGCTATTCGTACAGTAAGAGATCAAGGTATGCAACGAGCCGCAGTCATGATAAAGGGCCCCGGGTTAGGAAGAGACGGAGCATTACGCGGTATTCGTCGAAGCGGTATACGATTGACTTTTCTACGAGATGTAACCCCTATGCCACATAATGGCTGTAGACCTCCCCAAAAAAGACGTGTATAGAAATGAACAGTGAAGAAATTTCAAGAAAAACAAGAGAAATAAATAATTCAATCAAATAAAAAAAATATTACTATGGTTCGAGAGAAAGTAAGAGTATCTACTCGGACACTACAGTGGAACTGTGTTGAATCAAGAACAGACAGTAAGCGTCTTCATTATGGGCGCTTTGTTCTGTCTCCACTTATGAAAGGCCAAGCCGACACAATAGGCATTGCAATGCGAAGAGCTTTGCTTGGAGAAATACAAGGAACATGTATCACACGTGTAAAATCTGAGAACGTCCCGCATGAATATTCTACTATAGCAGGTATTCAAGAATCGGTTCCTGAAATTTTAATGAATTTAAAAGAAATTGTATTGAGAAGTAATTTATATGGAACTTGTGGCGCGTCTATTTGTGCCAAGGGCCCGG